CGTGGTGATCAATTGGACCTTTGATTGAGTAGAGTAACATTTCTTTTTTTGATTGACCTCCTCCTTGCAGGAGGTCATTGCAATTCAACTTTGGTTTGTTAAGTTAAGTTAGTTTATTATGATTCGATATAAGATAGACGAAATCACGCTCTGTAGGATTTGAACCTACGACATCGGGTTTTGGAGACCCGCGTTCTACCGAACTGAACTAAGAGCGCTTTCAAAAGAAAAAATCTTTTTTCCCATTTATCACGGATTTAGCATACGTATAGTATTAAAAAATTCAAGATTATGCCCCATTTTAATTGATCTCAATTAATCCCTCGTTACTGCCCATAGGAGAAGTAATAGGTAGGGATGACAGGATTTGAACCCGTGACATTTTGTACCCAAAACAAACGCGCTACCAAGCTGCGCTACATCCCTTTTCAAAATTCTTGTACAGTGTCATTGTACAAAATCCGTGTCTTGTTTTCCACATCATTATTTTATCCTCCATTTCTATACAACTTTATTGTCATTTCTTCTTTTTGGTTTCATATAATAAAAGAATTATATACATCTGAAACCCAACCTAACGTATAAAAAAAGAATTACTATTTATCGTTAATGCTCGGGAGGAAGGGGTTATTTTTTTCTTTTTGGGGGACAGGAAAATCTCATCTACTCATCTATTGGTTCATTGTACATATCTACTTTAGTTAGGAATTCCGCGTAAAAATAAATACAAATGATCTTGAACTCCAGCATCTAACCATATATGTATTACAATAAAGAAGGAGGATTTTCAATGCGAGATATAAAAACATATCTCTCTGTGGCACCTGTGCTAACTACTCTATGGTTTGGGTCTTTAGCGGGTCTATTGATAGAAATAAATCGTTTATTCCCCGATGCCTTGTCATTCCCTTTTTTTTAATTTTAGTTATTGATATGTGAAGAAATGAAGAAATCAAATTCCACATGACGTGACTCAAATTTCGCCTCCTCTTTTCAATTCTTTAGGATAGGAAGGAAAGAACAAAAAAGTGTATTGAACCTCATAAAAAATCCGGTAGATCCAAGATCTAATTTAGGAAAATGGAAATTCAATTTTAATTTGTATCCAGTCTAGGGCAGGCTGCACGAATTCATAGCATAGAAAGAAGATACTTAACTGAAATATTGGGATTTAGGATAGAAATAATTGCTAGTTAGAAGGAAATTGTATTACTTAATTATTACTCTAATTTTGTATTACTTAACTTAATAATATAATTCCATAATAGAATTACGCTATTAATACATATTCTATTAATTAGATAATAACAAAATAAGTAGAATGAAATAAGTACAACGAAATCTTTAGAAATTGCATTTATAGTTAGTAACTTCTATTGATTTTTTCTTCTTCTTCGGTTCGGATCGAAAATAGAAGAGTTAAGTTAAGTCGATCCAAAATCTAAAGGAGGGTCATGGCCAAGGGTAAAGATGTCAGAGTCAGAGTTATTTTGGAATGTACCAGTTGTGTCCGAAACGGTGTCAATAAGGAATCGCCGGGCATTTCTAGATATATTACTCAAAAGAATCGCCACAATACACCCAGTCGATTAGAATTGAGGAAATTTTGTCGCTATTGTCACAAGCATACTGTTCATGGGGAAATAAAGAAATAGATCGAAGGGAACATCATGTGTTCGATCTTTCCAAAGAACAGGAAGAGTAAGAACTTAACATATATAATATACATATTATATACAAATAAAACCTAGATATTATTTCATGTGATAATATATGAATCAAATACTATAAATATTATATTAATCAAAGAAGGCCTATTTCGGTTGGATCTGAAATAAATAAAGGAATAGAATTTTAGAGATAAGGAATAAACCATGGATAAATCCAAGCAACCTTTTCGTAAATACAAGCGATCTTTTCGTAGGCGTTTGCCCCCAATTGGATCGGGGGATCGAATCGATTATAGAAACATGAGTTTAATTAGTCGATTTATTAGTGAACAAGGAAAAATATTATCTAGACGAGTGAACAGATTAACCTTGAAACAACAACGATTAATTACTATTGCTATAAAACAAGCTCGTATTTTATCTTTGTTACCTTTTCTTAATAATGAGAAACAATTTGAGAGAGCTGAGTCGATCCCAAGAACTACTGGTCCTAGAACCAGAAATAAATAGGCATACTCCTCAATTGACTCAAAACTCCAATCGGAACTCAAGCTCAGATTGATGTTTTGTTCGAAAAGGTCTAGAATCCAGATTTGATTCTTGTGTTATAAGAAAGAAAAAATGGGGGAAGAAGAAATCTTTTTTTTTATTGAAACATGTTCGTTCATTCCTACTACTTATCTTAATTTATTTTTATTATATATCTTCCCGGAGTTCATTCTCCGGGGAATTCTGTTTCAATCATTCCTGTATATTACTTTAATAATCTACTTTATTTGATGATCTTATTGGAAATCATGTAAAGACAATTCTTATTTGATATAGCTATTTGTGCAAGTATTTTACGATTAAGAAGCAATTGCTTCTTGTACAGATTGTGTATTAATCTACTATAACTATAGAATACCTTATTCTCACGAGTTACTGCATTTATCCGAGTGATCCACAAACGACGAAAATCCCTCTTTTGTCTGCCTCTATCTCGATGAGAGGAAACCAAAGCTCTCATTTTCTGTTGAGTAATCGTTCGAGTAAGTCTTGAATGAGCCCCTCGAAAGGTTGATGCAAATAAACGAATTTTTGTTCGACGTCTCCGAGCTGTATATCCTCGTCTAACTCTGGTCATTGAATCAAATTAAACCTTAATGAATAACTAATTGATTTCTCTTCTTTCAGTCATCCTTTTTCCCTTCCCCGGTCAATTAATACCAAAACGGATTATTCCGATATATAAAATCTCAATTCCAATGGCTTTTGCTACTATGACCTTCCCAACCACGATTTGAAATTCTATTCCTTCAAGTTATTTCACCTGGAAATAAGAAAGTCTAACGATACTAAATAAAAAAATAGTGGGTTCCATCGTTTCTATGGTTACCTCTTAAACGGTGAGGTCCTTTCTATACACCGGAGCCTCTTCTTTCATTTAATCAAATGTTATTGTGAACTTGTATAGTTCACACTCTTTGGCTCTACCCATCAATTATACAGTAATAGCTCTTTCACAATAAGAGTTATCCATACAGTGACGGCATTTAATTATGAAAGTTGGCTAGGTAGCTGACCCTGTTAGTCCGTTCTTTCAAGAAAAGAAGCATAATTCTTTTGCTTCTTATAATACCATTTCCGCCGCTTAATGGATAACCGTTTGCTACCAATGGGGAATTGCTTCTTATTTCAAATCTAGATGATTGGATTTGCACCAATGGAAACCATAAATTCCATATACATACAAGGTATATGATAGATCTTTTCTATCTATCCTATTCATTGGTACTGATCATTGATACTGAAAAAATTGTCTCATTTATTCGAACTCATGATCTGAACGAGTCGCACATACACCCTAGTACATGTTCCTCGACGCTGAGGACATCCTCTAAGAGCGGGAGATTTCGTAACATTTCGTATTGGCTGTCTTGTGTTTCTAATAAGTTGTTTAATAGTTGGCATGTAGTATGTATATATCTATATATAGAATAAAATGAGTTGGTTTAGATCGATCTTAACCTGATGATTTATGATCATGAATTATTTCTATTCAATATCAAATCACAGAAAATTCGAATTATGGTTTGAAATAGATTTACACGGAATCCTCAGTATTTTCGTTTTCGACCGCTACAAGATCAACAATGCCATGAGCTTGGGCTTCTGTTGCTGACATAAAAACATCCCTTTCCATATCCTCGGATACAACCCATAAAGGGTTGCCCGTTCTTTGTACATAAACCTTTGTGAGGGTTTCGCGAAGTTTCAGTAATTCTTCCGCTTCCAGGATAAATTCCCCTGCTTGTGCTTCATAAAAAGAACTAGCAGGTTGGTGAATCATAACCCTGATGATATTGATATAACATCATGAACGGTTCTTCTATTTCGCATGATTGAGCTAAACTCAAGCAAGGGATAAAAAAAATAACAAGAAGAAAAATAAAATAGAATTGAACAACCGTACGGGCATTTTTTGTTCATTGCATACGGCTCCGCAATGGAATTTACTTTCTTCTATTCTATCGAAAAAAGAAATAGAATCCATCCGATACAGATCGTTGAATGATCCATTTACCACCCTTCCTTTCGTAGAAGTAAAAAAAATACTATGATGGTTCTGTTACTTTATATATTTATCTTGTCTGTGATTTAGCAATCCCAAAGTTTCTTTCTGATACGATCAAATAAGGAAAAAATGATCTTTTTTTTTCATTTTCGTACTCTTTCTTTCATAACATAAATATCCGAAAGAGACTGACTTCTAGTGTGGAAGAAAAATGGTTTGTGACGCTGAAATGTACTTCCGACACATAAGATAAAATCGGAAATAACCTTTGTTTCATACTACTATTTCGATACAAAATTTCATCTTATGAAAAAACAATAATAATTTGTTCATATCGAACTCGAAATGCCATGCTATTATTACTTATTATTTGATTTATAATCAATATGGCGAAGGCATAGTCTTCCTTTTTTTTTTTCAAATAAAAACTCATTGGCGCCAAGCGTGAGGGAATGCTAGACGTTTGGTAATTTCTCCTCCGACCAGAATGAAAGATCCCATTGACGCGGCTAATCCCATGCATATTGTATGCACATCAGGTGGCACAAATTGCATAGTATCATAAATGGCTATTCCTGGTATTACCCATCCGCCGGGAGAATTTATAAACAAATAAAGATCCCTAGTATCATCTTCTATACTGAGATATACCATGAGACCAACAAGTTGATTCGAGATCTCGCTATCAACCTCTTGGCCTAAAAAAAGTAATCTTTCTCGATAAAGTCGGTTGATTAGGACAAAATTGTATCCCTTAGGAACCGTACGTGCACCTTTGGATGCATACGGTTCAAAAAATTTGCGAAAAAAAAAGAATCAATGTGTCGATTCCAGTTTTATTTCTTTTTTTCTATAATAGGTTTTTTTTTTTTTTAATGAGGGGTTCTCTATTAAAAAAATGAGATGAGTTTTGGCTCTCTTCCCTCTAAAAAAAAGAATTGACTGAACTTATTAAACTAACCTCTCATTGATGTATTGTTTCATCGAGATTCAAATCACGATGGCATTTTCTTGTTCCTGAATGGGCCCCTTTCAATTCTTTTAGGTTCATGGTCTACTCCGGGAAAAGATCTGTCCGAATTCGATTTGCACATATAGGGCAAATGGTCTCAGTACCACTTTTTGTTATGACTTCTTTTTTTTTATTCATTTCGTGTCTTGCTTTCCCCAAACTATTTGATGTATTCCTCATACTATTCCATTGGTTGGCAGTTTGGGATCACTCCTGTAGTAATAAGAAGTATAAGAATTGTTTATGATACAAGTGGTAATCATACATATATTATATTACCAATTTGGTACCGATTTGGTATTTTCTGAACGGAGCCTGGATACTTTATTTTATCGGTCCAAGTGAACCATAAATTCTTCTAAATTGATAATATTGATCCCCAATATAAATTGATCTAATTGCACTTCACGCTCCGAATGATTGATGGTTTACTCAATACAATATTTCTTGGGCGAAACAGAGGATATCTCGATCGGGGGAGAGAACGGGTAAATCCCATATGACCCAATATATCTGACAAGTCGCACTATACGTCAACCCAAACCGCATCTTCCTCTCCAGGACTCCGAAAAGGTACTTTTGGAACACCAATGGGCATTAAATTAAAGAAAAAATTAAGTACTATACTTTACTTTAATATGGAAACGTAACAATCAATTGTTTATTGTCTTCATCCCTTTTTTTCTGTTTATTTTATTTGATATAGAGACTGAAAGGTTTATAGAGTAAGACAGAATGAATAAAGAAAAAATTTTCACGAAGGTATCGATCGTTCAAATGATAAACAAGTATCTATCCATTCGTTCCCCCAAAATGGGACCAATCCTCCCATTGCGTATTGGTACTTATCGGGTATAGAATAGATCTGCTTCTCTTTGTTCTTACGAACAGAATTGTTCCGTTATTTTCAATGGAATGGAATAAATATTAACCCTTTCTGATACAGAATCTACTGAAAAGGTTAGCTACATAGTATCTATAGTCTTTTTTCCAATGCGATAAAATTAAAGCGACATAGTGTCTATTTTTCTTTGATAAAGGGGTATTTCCATGGGTTTGCCTTGGTATCGTGTTCATACTGTCGTATTGAATGATCCCGGTCGATTGATTTCTGTTCATATAATGCATACAGCTCTAGTTGCAGGTTGGGCCGGTTCGATGGCTTTATACGAATTAGCGGTTTTTGATCCCTCTGATCCCGTTCTTGATCCAATGTGGAGACAAGGTATGTTCGTTATACCTTTCATGACTCGTTTAGGAATAACCAATTCGTGGGGTGGTTGGAGTATTTCAGGAGGAACTGTAACGAATCCAGGTATTTGGAGTTATGAAGGTGTGGCAGGGGCACATATTGTGTTTTCTGGCTTGTGCTTCTTGGCTGCTATCTGGCATTGGGTATATTGGGACCTAGAAATATTCACTGATGAACGTACAGGAAAACCTTCTTTGGATTTGCCCAAGATATTTGGAATTCATTTATTTCTCTCAGGGGTGGCTTGCTTTGGCTTTGGTGCATTTCATGTAACAGGTTTGTATGGTCCTGGAATATGGGTGTCCGATCCTTATGGACTAACTGGAAAAGTACAATCTGTAAATCCAGCATGGGGCGCAGAAGGTTTTGATCCTTTTGTTCCGGGAGGAATAGCCTCTCATCATATTGCAGCGGGTACATTGGGCATATTAGCAGGCCTATTCCATCTTAGTGTCCGTCCTCCTCAACGTCTATACAAAGGATTACGTATGGGCAATATTGAAACTGTACTTTCCAGTAGTATCGCTGCTGTTTTTTTTGCAGCTTTCGTTGTTGCTGGAACTATGTGGTATGGTTCAGCAACTACCCCAATCGAATTATTTGGTCCTACTCGTTATCAGTGGGATCAGGGATACTTTCAGCAAGAAATATATCGAAGAGTTAGCGCCGGGCTAGCTGAAAATCTTAGTTTATCAGAAGCTTGGTCTAAAGTTCCCGAAAAATTAGCTTTTTATGATTACATTGGTAATAATCCGGCAAAAGGGGGATTATTCCGAGCAGGTTCAATGGACAACGGGGATGGAATAGCTGTTGGATGGTTAGGACACCCCGTCTTTAAAGATAAAGAAGGGCGTGAGCTTTTTGTACGTCGTATGCCTACTTTTTTTGAAACATTTCCGGTAGTTTTGGTAGATGAAGACGGAATTGTGAGAGCTGATGTTCCTTTTAGAAGGGCAGAATCAAAGTATAGTGTTGAACAAGTAGGTGTAACTGTGGAGTTCTATGGGGG